TATCTGGCCAAATAAAAATTCTTTTTAACAAAATAAACTCATTCTGTCTCTGCACAATTTTACATCAAAGTAACATGCTGTTGCCAGACAACTTCATCATTTTTTTTATGCCACTAGGTGTTCCAAAGGTAGCCTTTGAAGTTCCGGGAGATGATGAAGCTACTTGGATTGACTTATACCAGCAACTTTTTTACGACAGACTCATTTTTTTAGGTCAAGAGGTTGACAGTGAAATATCAAATCAAGTTACTGGTATGATGATATATCTCAGTTTAGAGAACAAGAACAAAGATTTGTATCTGTTTATAAATTCTCCAGGCGGAGAGGTTTTATCTGGACTGGCTATTTTTGATACTATGCAATTTGTAGAAGCAGAAGTACATACAGTATGCGTAGGATTAGCCGCTTCAATGGGATCTCTTATTTTGGCAGGAGGCGAAATTACCAAACGTCTAGCATTCCCTCACGCTTGGCGCCAATGATTCTTATTTGTAGAAAAAAAAGAAGACTATGCCTACGCCAATATCAAGTAAAAAAAGCATGGCACTCTGAGTTCGATATGCAAAAATAATTTTTTTTTTTAAACGATTCGATTATATATCGAAAGAGTATTAGGAAAAAGGGGAAGGGGTATTTACAATTTTATTTTATATTTTATCTATTAATTAGAGCCTCTTTTAGTGTCACGATTTTTTTTTTACTTAATTCAAAAAAAAAAGAAACTTTGGGATTGCTGAATAAAAAACTACACGAAATAAGAGAGCAACGGAATCATCATAGTCTTTAAAATTTTGTAAATATTAAAAAAAAAAGAAAGCTGGTTATTGGATTCTTTACTGATCTGGGTCTGATAGACCCGGTATATTTTTTATTTCTTCAATGAAAGATAACAAAAATGAAAAATGAAAAGTATAGAGCCGTATGCTATATAAAAAATAAAAAAGATGCTTGCCTGTACGGCTTTCAATTTAAATTGAAGTTCTTTTGAATATCCCTTCTTTCTTATTATTATTTTTTTTTTTAAGTCAAGATTAAGAGAAAAAACCTTATTCTATTATACTCTCAGGGTAATGATCCATCAACCTTCTAGTTCCCCTTATGAGGGACCAACAGGAGAATGTATCCTGGAAACAGATGAATTGATAATAATTAGACAAACGATGACAACTATTTATTCGCAAAGAACACGCAAACCGTTCTGGCAGATATCTAAAGACCTGGAAAGGGATCTTTATATGTCAGCAGAAGAAGCCCAAGCCTACGGAATTATTGATATAGTAGCGGATTCTTTGTAAATAAAAAATTCGTATATGTCAATATTGATATTCGGAATATTTCTGTCCTGTTTATTCCTAATAAACACAGAATTTGCTTTCAAACAATTTCTGTCGCCACTATTTTTTTTCTCTTTCCAATTCATCTATTTAGTAGGAATAGTGGATTTCTTCCTAAACCTTTGTCCGTCTTATTCCTAATAAACACAGATTTCTTCCTAATAAATACATGCATGAGATGTTGTCTTTTCTCTTTTTAATCCTCTTAACAACCAGATTTCATAGAGTCGAATAACTTCTAAATTGAAATTATTGGGTTAGGATTGATCGAAACCAGCTCATTATGTATATGATTCACCATGCCAACTATAAAACAACTTATTAGAAACACAAGACAGCCAATCCGGACTGTAACAAAATCTCCCGCTCTTCGGGGATGCCCTCAACGCCGAGGAACATGTAGTAGGGTGTATGTGCGACTCGTTTAGATCATATACTCAAATAAGATTAAAAAATCGATTCTATTAATAAGAATTGTATATATATAATTCTCTTGTGTATAAAATGTGTATAAAATTTATGGTTTCTCAATTGGTGCAAACCAAATCACCTTAATTTGCAATTTAAGATGCAAAATATTTTCCCAGTGGGAATAAAATAGTTACCCATTAAGCGGGAAAAATCCTATTTGAAACAAAAAATTATGCCCTAAATTTCGCAATAACGGACTAAGAGGGTCAACTACCCAGCTAATCTTCATACTTAAATACCGTTACTGTATAGCTAGATTTCATTGTGAAAGACCTATTACTAGATATATGGGTAGAGCCCAGAAGTGTGAACTGTACAAGTTCACAATAACATTGATTGAATCAAGATTCAATGAAGGAAGGGGCTCCGGTGTATAGAGAGGACCTCACCGTTTAACAAGTAATCATAGAAACGATGGAACCCACCATTTCTTTGTTTATTTCTATTTTATTTACTATGGTTTTTTGAATACCTAGTATCAATAGAAGTTATTATTTAGAGTTTCAATACTTATACTTAGAAAAAACGAAAAAAATAGTGGTTGGGAAGGTTATAGTAGCAAAAGCCATTGGAATTTTTATTTTATACATTGGAAGAATCCATGTTGGTAGTAATAACATATACTAGAAAGGATAAAAGAATAACTGAAAGAAAAAATAAAAAAAAATAGTTATTCATCGAAGTCTCATTTATCCAATGACCAGAACTAAACGAGGATCCATCGCTCGAAAACGGAGGACAAAAACTAGTTTCTTTACATCAAGCTTTCGCGGAGCTCTTACTCGAACTATTTCGCAACAGAGAAGAAAAGCTTTGTTTTCGTCTCAGCGGGATAGAGATAGGAAAAAAAGGGACTTTCGAAGTTTGTGGATCAGTCGAATAAATGCAATAATTGGACAGAATAAAGAAAAAATATACTATAGTAATTTAATGTATAATCTGTACAAGAATCAATTGCTTCTTAATCGTAAAATCGTTGCACAAATAGCTATATTAAAGGGGAATTTTCTTTTTACGATTGCCAACGATATTATTAATAAAAATTCCCCGGAGACTGAACTCCGGGAAGGTGGTAGAATAAAAGAGATTTGTATGATAAAATAGAATTCATATGAATTATAAAAATAAATAATAAACCACGCTAAAAAAAAATTATTCTTCTTTTCTTCACCTATTATCGTTTTTCTTAGAACGAAACAATCTCAATACGATTGTCGGATTTTTCTAAAAAAAAAAATACGAATCCGCAGAAACTTTGAGTTTAGATTCAATTAATGAAGTAACGTAACTCTATTTTTTTTTTTTGAGAACAGGAGTTCTAGTAATCGACGCGCTTTTTGCATATTTTTTTTTTTTTGCATATTTTTTTTTTGCATATTTTTTTTTTGCAGTTTTACGAAAAGTTGACGAATTTACAAAAGGTAACAAAGATAAAATACGAGCTTGTTTTATAGCAATTGTAATCAATCGTTGTTGTTTTAAGGTCACTTTTTTCACACGTCTAGATAAAATTTTTCCTTCTCGAGTGAGAAATTTTAAAAGTAAACTCAAGTTTTTATAATCAATTCGATCCCCAGATTGGATTAGGGGCGAACTCCTACGAATTGATTGCTTTTTTTTAACAAACAGTCGCTTAGATTTATCCATGGTTTGTTTATTCCTATTATACCGAAAATCCCATTTTTTATAAAAAAAGGATTTGTTTTAGTTATATATAGCCTTATTTTTTTTTGTAATATATTTGTTATATAAGGAAATAGATGCTATATAATGATATATGTATATAATTTCATGTTAATGTTATTTATAGAATATAGATAAGATAATTTATCTGGTATCTATATAATTCATTTTTATGTGATTTATCCATTTTTTTTTTTCAATTTTCCTCCTAAGGGTGACACACAAGTAATCCATTTTTTCTATTTCTTGATCTCTGCGTGAATCATATGTTTGCAACAAAAGGGACAGAATTTTCTCAATTCCAATCGACTAGGCGTATTGTGTCGATTCTTTTGAGTAATATATCGAGAAGTACCTCTAGATTCCTTATTAACACTCTTTTTATCACAACTAGTACATTCTAAAATAACAGTTATTCGGATATCTTTACCCTTAGCCATGAACCTCCTTTGGTTTTTTTTATTCACTTAACTCTTCGATTTTAAGATTCGAAGGGAAAAAGAAAAAAAAAGGAACGAAAAAAAAGTATAAGTTGATAATTCAAAATAAAATTCTGAAATATTTTGTTCCAATTCATTTTATATAGTACAGTAATAATTCACTACTACAATGCTTTCGAAATATATTTCGAATCACAGTATAGTCAGTTTTTATTTAAATATCTTGTATGATATTATTGCCCCTACCTTAACAATTCCATTTCTGGTCTGACTATTAATAATAATTATTATTATTATTAGCAATAATAATTATTAATAGCAATGGAATTGAATTGAAGTATTAATTCAATTCCATTTAAACGAAACCTGGGCAAAATTGCAAATTTCACTGAGGCCCAATCCACCTTTCTTTTTGAATTTCCGTTTTTTATTATTATAGTATAATTAGAAAAAAGGAACGAATAGGGATTGAATCACAAATATTTTATTGGATCTCTAATTTTCGTCACCCTTTCCCGTGCCAATAACTAGAATCAAAAAAAGGGGAATGTCAATGCATCCGGGAATAAACGATTGATTTCGATCAAGAGACCTGCTAGAGCCGCGAACCATAAAGTACTTGCCACTGGTGCCACAGAGAGATATGTTTTTAGATCTCGCATTTCCAATCCTCCTTCGTTTTTTCTTGTAATTTGTAATACATCATAATACAGAATATAGGAATATGATTCCATGTTTTTTTATTTAAAAAACCACTTGGATTTGTCGGGGGAAGTCCGAATCCAAATGGAATTGTACAACAATTCATTAGATATTTATATGGTCCTATTTTTATAATATATAGAATAATAGTCTATTATTCTAAATTCTATTCTATTATATATAGAATATTCTTATTTGTTCTTGTTATTATACTCTTTGTATCTTATTATTTATATATCATATCTATTCTCTCTGTTTTAAATTATTTTCATTAATTGAATATAACTATTCTATAAGAATATTTGTTCTTTATACGATCGATATAAGAAAGTAAAAAAAGAAAAAAAATGGCAGGATATATTCCATATAT